ACATCTTTCTTTGTTATTATTCCTTGAGTTGACTTAGTAGGTTGAAAATCGACTTTGTTATTAGCTTAGGTTGGGTTGAATTTCCAGTCTTCGGGCCCGGAGTTCATCCTGAGGCCGAGGTACGTAGTGACGTCTCTTGCTGGGCCTTTGATAAGGAATGGTCGGTTTGTTAGTCTTAATCCAGCGACTGGCCTTGCTCCGAGCGATATCCGAAGTATGGTTCGCTCGCTAGTTATATGCTTAACACATGCATCTGAGGTCAGAGGTGCCGCTAAGGTTAACTATCTCAATCTACAACTCAATGTGATTGGCTTCGTCCGGGCTCAGTCTCTTCCGGCCGCCTCATCCTACTTACTCCACTCGCTATGTTTTGCTGCCAAACGGACTCTCCCGGGGGTTTTCCCGTGAATGTAATGCTTAGCAACCCGTGCGCCCCTACCCGAGAGGCAAGCTTGGCGGCGCGAGTGATGCGGTAACAAGCCGAATCCAAAGTACCTCGACGCAAATTGCATAAATAGAAAAGAGGTGCCTATCCGCTCATCAAGTAAAGAAAGGCATCGATACATCGAGGACCAGGGCGGTGGGGTGGGGAAGTAAATGAAATTCTTCTATCGTCACAACCCCTTTTCTCGAAGCTGACTCAATTTTCTTTCTTTAAGGGAGGGCGATACTCTGATAGCTGAAGGGCGGTCCTTTTCAAATCTAACTCGAATGTTCGAGCTAATGTAACGGCTGTTTCCGGTAGTTGGAGTTGCCTTGATGTCAGAAAGGTGCCCAGTTCAGAAGGTGCGAAAGAATGGCTATTCTCTTGCTCGTGATTCTTGGGGGGGTCGTAGATGGAAAAATGGGTTCGACTCCCATAGCCCCGATGTGGCGAAAAAGACTGATTCAACGAGATATGCCTTGCCTGCATTAAGATTTAAAACTTGTCGTCTACTTTCAGGAAATGTTCGGAAGAGAGAACTTACAATAATACAACGCCGCATTCTCCGAAGATTGAGGAACAAGAAGAAAGATATTAAGAGAAAGATTTCTCCGAGAGAAAATCTTAACAGTTACATCCAATCACAAACTACACGAAAGTTGCCCCTTTTTCATGGGGATTTACCCATCACAGAGATGCACAGAGGAACAGAACGAACTTCATATATCCCTTTTCTACTTAATCCAGAAACAAGATCGGACGTTATTCCGGTTCGTCTCCATTTTTGTGAAACTATTCCTCAAGCAAGGCAGCCGATAAGTCATCGAAGGGTTTGTGTGAATAATGGAATGGTAAGCATTACTCATTTGAAAGTGTCCCACGGTGATCTAATATCTTTTCAAGAAAATGACGCAAGAATCCGCGGTGAAGAAATAAGGAGATCTTTCTATATCGAAATATCAGTTGAAAAAATCATAGGCAAATTCCTGGATCACCCGGTAAGAATGTGGAGAAGAACCAAAACAGAATGGTTCCACCTACTCAAAACTAAGAGGGGATGCCGCCTACTACTAAAATCCCGGTTTTTGCAACAGTTGCGTTCTTCTATGCAAGAAGAAGACTTAGAAAGAACAAAGAAGTTTGGATCCGAAAAAGTATGCTTAGGCAGTTCCTTCGCTGAGCACAACAGAATGAAGAGAAATTTGTATCATTTCAAATCCCTATTCTTATCGAAGAAAAGGAACGAGAAAAACCGAAATCTTCCTACTCGAATAAGAAGTCCTATAGTTTACAACTCTTCTTTATATAGTAATTCGATCTATTGCTCCGCATCCCCCTATCAGTTTACTATGAAGAGAAGAATCAAAAGGATCGAACTACCTACTCATTATTCGGAGGTGAATCATAGAACACTAAAAGCTGTGGTATCTTATGGACCGAACATAGGTCATATCCCTCACGACATAAGATTGAAAGATTTAAACCTTCCTCTTCGGAGCGGAAACGGACGTGGCCAAAACATATAAAGATCGGCGTAGTCGCTCATAGGGACATATCTATCCGGATAGAGGATAGTCTAGATCGATTCATAGATAGATTTCTATCCATATAGATAGGTATCTCCGTGGATAGAGATAAAGATAGGGATCCATCTAGTCACTATTTCCATTTTTTTTCTTAATTCTGATTGATTGCCTTTTTTTTGACGAAAAGTTTTAAATCTTAATGCAGGCAAGGTGAAATTCATTTCAATTATTACTTGCTGGGTCGGAGCGTAGACGAGCGAGCAGAGCCCAGGAAACAGGGAAGCCCGTCATAGAGCAGTCGACTAGAAGTAGAAGACTGATGGCCTGAGAGAAAGCGGCCTCTCTCGGGAAACATGGCCAAATTTCTCTTCTTTCTTTTTGATTTCGGGTTTCTTTATTTTTTCAGGGGCCCAGAACGCTAAAGGGGAGAAGCAAACCGAACCTCTAATCGACCTGGACACATAAAAAATTCTCGGCGTCGAGAGAGATTTGAGATTCCGTAAGTAACTCAGTGAGTGCTTTCTAAGAAGGGCTTGGTTTGGAAAAAGAAAATGAAATACGAACAACCGCGCTGGTCGTAATAGATCGACTTTCATGCTAGTTCTTGCTCCAGTATGAAAGTTCCATTTCAGGGAAGGACGACGTACCATGATACTTTCTGTTTTGTCGAGCCCTGCTTTGGTCTCTGGTTTGATGGTTGCACGTGCTAAAAATCCGGTACATTCCGTTTTGTTTCCCATCCTAGTCTTTCGCGATACTTCAGGTTTACTTCTTTTGTTAGGTCTCGACTTCTCCGCTATGATCTTCCCAGTAGTTTATATAGGAGCTATAGCCGTTTTATTCCTATTCGTTGTTATGATGTTCCATATTCAAATAGCGGAGATTCACGAAGAAGTCTTGCGCTATTTACCAGTGAGTGGTATTATTGGACTGATCCTTTGGTGGGAAATGTTCTTCATTTTAGATAATGAAACCATTCCATTACTACCAACCCAAAGAAATACGACCTCTCTGAGATATACAGTTTATGCCGGAAAGGTACGAAGTTGGACTAATTTGGAAACATTGGGCAATTTACTTTATACCTACTATTTCGTCTGGTTTTTGGTTCCTAGTCTTATTTTATTAGTAGCCATGATTGGGGCTATAGTACTGACTATGCATAGGACTACTAAGGTGAAAAGACAGGATATATTTCGACGAAATGCTATTGATTTTAGGAGGACTATAATGAGGAGGACGACAGACCCACTCACGATCTACTAAAGGGCAAGTAGCTTGAGATTGGTTCAAATCCAATTCGTGAGTATGTGGAGGGACGCTCCTATCCTATTGTTTTATGGAAATGATCTTTAGACGGGCATGGACATAATGGGCTCTTTTCCTCCTATAACTTCTAGTTGTCTATTTGAGGAAAGACTTGGAACGAGGAGAAAGAAGATAGCCCAAGACGAAGCCTACAACCAGAACCAAGTAGACAGATAGCCTTGCAGGGACCACTCCACCTATGGGAACCAATCAGTCCCCAATAGCAAGAAAAAGGGTACCAAGCAAGCAAAGGAGCGTTAGCGTCAGCAAACCAGTCAGTTGCGAGTGTGTGAGTGCGCAGTTCCTTCTCTTCGGTCAGTGCTTATGCATCTCTTAAGCATAGTAAGAGAGATTTCTTTATGAATGATTTCGAGATGTTTTGAATCCAAGCTTTGGAAATAAGCCAATCATAGGCTGCACATTCATATTCAAGATGTTTACGAATAGGACTAGTTGCTTTAAGGCTATAAAGCAGATGAGATAATCGTGGAAATTATCCCTCTACAGGCCTTCTCTCTGCTTTGAATAGCGTACTTTTTCGAGCTAAGCAAGGAAGCCAGGCTTTTTAGAAAGCATACGTACCGGCTTGCGACCGAGGAACTGCTACCAAGCATGAACTCTAATGCATTCAACAATAAAAGATTGCCTCTTCCGGTCTACTAAGACTCTCTCATTCATATGTTATTCCATCCCTCACTGACAGGAATTGCTACTTGAACTAGAAAGCACAGATCGGCTACTGTCGATAAAAAGCAGGCATTACGGACTGACTGAGAGCAAGGATGGATGGATCTTCGCTTGGGCTTGGCACGCGCTAAAGGCTAAGCTCTTCGCTTTCCTGCAGATCTCTCTCTTTAAGACGATCTTCCCTCTCCCCGAGAGTCAGGAGCTATCTTTAGAGTGTTAGGTCTTTTCTGTCACTATGCTTTCGTGATTCCGTATGGTATGTAAATTACTTATGTAATGTGTATCATCAACAGCGCACTCTATCTTACTTTATTCAAGTCTATAACTAGGGAATTCTACTCCTAATATGCGAACTTTTCCTTTGATAGAATAGGCTGCTGAGAATCAACTGCTGGTGGAAGGTTTGATGAAGGTGAAGGAATTGGACAACTAGGCTCTTAGGGCTGCTATTGACGAACACTTTCCTGAAAATGTCCTTGATTAGGGATTAAAGAAGATGCACAGAAAAAGCTGCTTGGATAAGCTTTTGGAAGTTAGGAGGAATGTGCTCTTAACGAAATGCCACTAATAGTCTAGTAAAGAGGCTTAGAAAGAATTCGAAAGTTGGGAGGGAGCCTTAGCCTTTTAGACAGAAGTGACATATCTCAAAATTTGACTTTCAAGAAGGAAAGAAAGAGAATAGAATGCCTTTTTAGAATCCCCTGCAGGCGCCAACTCGGAATAAAAAAAACCTCACTTTAGAATGAAGCAGGAATCATCCAAACCAGAAAGCCCACATGGATTCCGAACCGCAGATGGCATCAAGCCCGATTTAAGCCGATTCGGCGACATCAGAATAGGTTGTGCAAGAACGAAAAGAAGGCAGGGACATTTCATTTAACAGGAAAGACCATAAAAACCACCAGTATAGGCCTTTTTTTGGCAAGCAACTAGTCCGACACATGAATCAATAATAAAGAAAGAATCGAAAAAGAAATCGAAATCTCGTTAGCCCAGGGGAGCAATTATTACTGTTACAGGTAGGGGAGAGTCAAGGCAACTGCGGAACTCGACTGGAAACTACTCCTAGAACCCTAACAAAGGGCTTCCAAAACGGAGTTTGCCAGATATGCCGTAATATAGAAGCCCCTGGGAAGGCACTAAAATCCCTACTTTAATTCAAAAGCTTTCTGCACTCGCTTGTTAGCTTGCTCACTTGATTTGATGGTTTGCAAGCTATATTTTTTTTCCTATTACAAGATAGATTCCCCCTTATTCAAGCTTTATAAAATCCCAGCTTAGCATTATGAAAGACAAAAGAAATCTTATATTACTCACTGGAAACTGGCACTCCAACTCTAACTGGATCGAAAAGCGAAGGTAAAGGCAAAGCTACTCCACCTTCAATTGTAACTAGCCGGGCATCAGAAAGAGCACGAGGGTAATGCCTGTAAGACAGAAGCACTTCCATTTTATGGGCTGGATTGCTCTCCAACTGGCTAAAAATAAGGACTCGGAGGCAAGGAGGTCCATACTTGTAATCGGAACCTTACCTTCTTGGCGAGTTCCATACCCCTAAGGGGCTAGCAAAGACGGCTATAATAGATATTTCACTCTAGACATACCATGCATCGGGTAAGGACGCAGGTCGTATATCTTATATACGATACCACCAGACGAACAGTCTTATTCATAAGTAGAAAGAGTCCCTGTGCTAAATGAAGAGAGGTCAATCAGCAAAGGATAAAGAAGCTCTTCCCCGGAACACCATCTTTACTTTAAGAGTGAAGTAGAAGTCTGGCAATGTTAATTGTTCTCGAAAGCTAAAGGTAGTTCACCTAGGGTCCGAAGGAGACTAAGCTTAGCCTTGACCCAACAAGGTCAAGCCTTACCTTCTAATCCGCCTGCTTGGGAATTAGATTAAATAAAGAGGACTAGCTGTGAGCTTTGAGGAAAGCCTGTAAGTTCTCTTTCGACTTCCCCTGGATTCCCTTCTCTTCCTGGGGAGAGTAACTAAGTCAGGCCAGTCTATTAGGTGATCTGGAAGAGAAAGTGCTAATCTAATCACAACTCTTCTCTTATCCGCATGGTCTTGTTCAGCTGTCTTTCTCCTGGGTGGATTGGTTTGAACAGCCCTACCAGGGGAGTGGGCATTAACGGTCGAATAAGCAGTGATTCCTGATCGGCACTTGCTATAGAAGAAGCAGCAGTTAGCTCTAACGGGGCTGAAGTCACTTTAGGGGTTAGCTCTGCAAATGTTGAAAGAATAACGGCAGCTAATTCATCCGCATCTGTTGGAGGAAGGAAGCCGGGGAGCGATAACTAGAACAAGGAAGCTATTGTCTTTGAGGCCTAAGGACTGCTAATGAGAGTCTTCCTCGCCATGTGAAAAGATCTCTCTTTATGCTCGAAATCTCAATACAATTATTCTGCTGGGAGTGCTTATTCAACTTCATTGATTGCCTTTTTCGTGAGAATCTGAGGCCTTGAGTTTGGCCTTACTCATTTAGGGCTTGCCCTATTGTGTAAGGTTCTTTGTGAAAGGCTTTCTGAACCCTTTTTTTTGATGTCTGCAACTTTCATTGTCGTGGCCTCGAAGCACGCAGTGGGAACATAACTTAGGAACTCTCTCGTAGATGATTTTCTTTCATTTTTTATGCCTGGGTAACCTCTATTACTAGCTCTAGCCCCATTACCAATGAGACAACGCGGTAAAACGTGACCGTTCGGCCAATGCATTCACTCACATACGTTGATTGCGGTGCGCCATATTCCACCATCATGCGGCTTTTTCTCTCAGTTCGATGCGCCATTTTCTCGTTGATACGATTCACTCAATCCTGCGCATAAAGATATGGACTACATCAAAAACCTCTACACCACATCGACTTTTTTCTTCCATAGGTCCTTGGTTTTTCTCTTTTCCTGAGCGTTTCACACTAAGCTCTTCGATCTTCAGGGATACGCGATCTCCCACTTTATCGTCGATGATCAGGGATACGCGATTCTTCCAAGTCCAAGCGTTTTCCCCACAGAATATCTGCCATCAAATCACCTTCAAACAGTTTCTACGCCGGATTTGATGTTTCAAAGAAGTAGGTTTCTTTTTATGTTGAGCGATATTTCAACCATTTCCCCAGCTTCCACTCTATTGTCCACTTCTAATAAACGTGATTGATTCTGCGAGATGTGATTCTATTGTAATAGGCTCTATCTATTCTATTATGGCCGGCTTGGAGACATCAGAGGAAGACCATCATCTCTATCCGGGTACGATTTTCCAAACCCTGGGATTTTTCTCTCTTTACCGGTTATTACTCTTCCTCATCGACATATCTGTTCCCCGATCCTCCCGTGCTCTAGCAATTGCGTGATACTAAACCGGATCGAGCTCTTCGCACCTGGATAGTACTCCTTTCACCGTGCTTTCGATTGTCTCACTTCAGCGCCATGCGCTTTGCTTCGCTTTATAGAAGAGAAAGACCGTTGTCTTGAGAGTGAAAAGCAAGCGCAAGCGATAGAAAGGATAGTCCCTCGCGCGTTCGCGCGAACTACTAGAAAATGGTGAGATCATTAGTGAAAGAAGGACCAACGACGATCCTATCCTAAAGGAGAAGGAGGAGTAGGAGGAGTCAGTCTTCTTTGAAGATCGAGGAACGTAGTGTCGGACAATTATGCCATTCGGAAGAAGTCTTCTACAGAGGGAAAGCCTGTATCGAGTAAGTGGAGAGGAAAGATCTCCAGAGATTCTTATCTCATTCCATTCCAGTGGCTCGACCAGTAACCAATGGCGAAAACTAAAAAATCCATGGTTTCCCGGTAGAACCCCATTTCGCCCAAGTTGTTTCGGAACCGGAAAAAAGAAGCGGTTTTTCGCACAGCTTGCTCATAGTGCAGGTCCCACTTGTATATTGTATTTGGCCGAAGAAGCATCGGACAGGTTGGAGTTCTTACCTTCTTGGGACTCCATGGACCAAGATCTGCTTTCATTATATGGGCAATACCGATCTACTTTAGTAGATCATATGGATGTAGAAAAAGCTTCTGATTTTGATGAATTGGAAACATCTCTTTTCCATTTCTATTTACCTAGTTCATATTTTTCTTTCGTGTGTTCCGGGGAGTAATTCGATCTCTTCAATCTCGGGATACCACCTAAATAACTGCGGCCAGAGAGTCAAATAGGTCGGGAAGAAAGAGTCTGAGGTTGAGTTGGACGACATACATCTTGGTTGCTTCCCCCTCTTTGTAGGGTGATGACACCAGTAGCTGTGGAGCACAGATGACCATCTCTTCAAGCAGGGATATGGTGCTGGGCCCCTAGATCCAAGTCTAAAACAAAAAAAAAGAGAAAGCAGGTTGAGGTGAGTATGGGAGGCAAGGCTGGATCTCATGAGTAAATGACTCGCCGAGTTACCATGGTCCACCCCGGTCCCGATTCCGGACACTGAGCAAGCTTTAATTGAAGTAGGGGAGAGAAAGTCAAAGAGAGATATGATTACACGATATCTCAAAAGTAGAGCGAGTGTGTGGGAAAGGAAAAGAAGGAAGTCGGAGCTTTTCAAAGAAATGATGTAAATGGATGTCCACAGACTCCTAGGCGAGGCTAGAAGGTGAATGGTATGGCTTGTTCACCCTAAGCAACTGAATCAAACTCGTATAGAAAGAAAGGGTTTGCTTCCGCATAAGAAAGGTCTGGGTGTCCCAGTTCATTCGGCCCTGTAGTTAGCTCTGCTTGAGCAGCATGGAAGCGAGTGTAATACAAGAAATAAATATCATAATCATAAGAGAAGAAAGAAAGTAGCGTCGAAAGTCTTGAAACCTATCTCCTCAATAATTAAGTAAGAGGAGCTTATAGGTGGTGGCCTAAGCGCGTTGAAGCTATTGGCCTATATGCTTAACACATCCAATTCTAACGAAGTTTTCTTGGAAACGATTTGAGATTCCGTAAGTAACTTAGTGACTTTAGGAAAAAGAAAATGAAATACGAACAACCGCGCTGGTCGTACCGAAATTTTTGACAAGACAAAGGAATACCATGGCTATCGTTCGTTATTTACTTACCTTAATTAGTTTCTTTGCAGCAAGTTTTTTCGGACGTTTTCTAGGATCAGAAGGAAGAGCTATAATGACGACTGGTATAAATCTGGTAGTTCTCGGAATCTTGTTATTTGGCTTCATCTTTCTCTTTAATTTTTATCGTTGTCCATTGTCAAAAAAGTACGGCCTTCCACTTGTCTATGTTATCCAGCTTTCTATTCTTTTTTTCGTTTCTTTCTTTTTTTACGGTGTTCGAATCTATTCCATTTCTCGCGTAGGCATTTATTTGAGTGATCTTTGTTCTGTTGCTGTCGTCGGGTTTCTTTTACATTTCTCAGGAGAAGAGATCATTACTAATTCGGACTCTTCGGGCTCAGCAAACTCGGGGTCGCTTCTTAGAATAATTCAAGCTCCAAGTCCCGGTACACAGGCAGAAGTATTCGAAATACCCCCCACTCCGGACCCCGAGCCGGCGGTTCTACCACAAGCTGCGGAGCCCGATAATTCCTTTCCGGCGATTACATCCGATGACTATGAAATTTTACGACAAGTCATGCTGGGGGAGAACCCTGGTAGCCCTTCTATCAATTCTTCTCCCCCAAGGATGGCAATCAATGAAGCTCAGGCTGGTCCTTCAAACACTTCTTGGTCCAATTCAAATAGAAAGCCTTTTTTTACTACTCCCGATATAAGTTTAGAAAACTCCCTTTTTAATAGAATTCGGATCCTCGAAAGTGAGAATTGCCTCTTTCTTAATCAGGATCCATGCGAGAAAGGGAGTTATTTTTCGGAAGTCAAAATAAAACTTAATCAAGCTTTATTTCAACGGGAATATAACACACAGCTCCACTTTGAAAATGAATATCTGAATGTTGTGGAGCGGAAACACTCATGTCTCGCTGCCTTCCGCCAAGTGCTTTCTGCCCATCCTGCCTTGGCCGAAAATGCTGGTTACAAACCAGAGGAAGCCTTTCAAGATTTCGTGGTCGACAGGCTAGAACAGCTAGAGGGGCTAGAGGGCGGATGGTACAAGAAGGAGATGCAATACCTAATGGATATGGAGAAAGATATCAATAAATATGGCCTCGCCTCTACTTATATAATATAAAATAAATCCTATCCTATTATAGCTAGGTGGTGGTATATTTCTTTTTATTCTTATTTTTGGTGCGCTCATTTCGAATTGTTGTTCTTTTTGACCGAAGAAAACTTTAGGAGTCTGAGCTCGGTTGTTCGGAGACGAAAAGAGATGAGATGGTTTCAGACATGTTCGGAGGTGAGGTCGTAACAAGGTAGCCGTAGGGGAACCTGTGGCTGGATTGAATCCTTTCAGTTTTGGTTTTCTTTGGCTATGGTTGCCTTGGTCTTGAACGTTATGGCATTTGCTTTTAGTTCCAGTCTTCCTTGAAATAAAAAATTCAAAAATTGTTTAATTTAAGCGATTTTTACGGGGTTTTATAAAAATTTTCAGTTTGAAATGAACTTACCGAGGGAAAAACGAAAATAACCATTTTTCACGGGAAAATGAAAAAAATGCAATTTGAAATTCAATCTCCTTCGGAAAAACGAATTTAACCAAAAAACACGGGAAAATGAAAAAAATGCAATTTGAAATTCCATTTATTAAGGAAAATGATAAAGTAACGAAAATTACGGGGTTTTTGAAAAAAATTCAGTTTGAAATGAACTTACCGAGGGGCGAAGTAACTCGACTGAAAGGAGAGGGGCGAAGCGGGAGGTTACCGAAGGGTCAAAAGGAGGAGAAAGAAGGCTCAAAAGGATTTGGCTTCTACTTGATCAGTCATTTTCGAGGAATCGGAAAAAACTTTCTTACTTCTTAAATCAAAATGCGAACAACATTCTTGGCAACTCCTCAGAAGACGTCGAACTACCGACTCTATAAGCCGAGGGACTGCCAGTGATTCGACGTTTGCTTTATCGCACCCCTTCTTTTATTATAGTCACATCTATTCCTTACTTACTCCAACCAGAAGAAAGCCTTCTGGCCTTATAGGGAGTAACCATTTTTTCTTATCACAGTAGATACGACTGCAATAACTCTATTCCTCAATCCGCAAAGGCCTCTCCTTACGAAGAGTGCTCACATAACATAAATTTGACATGCATAGGATGTTTATCCCAAGCCAATCTGTCACACAATCCTTTGTTCCACGCTTCTCCTGGTTGCCTTCTTTTCTTTCGTGCTTGCTTATGGCAGGCCAGGCCCTTTACCGAGGGGTGGTATCCGCGCAAGAGGGCTTCTTCTTTCGCCGCTTCCGCTGCTTGGTGTTCTGAGGAGTTCCGGGCTAAGTACGAAGCGAGTACTTTAACCAACCTTCTTTGTTCTTTGGAAAGGCCTTCCTTTCACCAGGTTTTATCCCTCGCATTCATATGATGTTGGATTTTCAATTGAAACTAAAGCCTCACCAGCAGCTTCATCTTCAGGTTCTAAACCCTCTGCCCTTACAAACCGACGTTTTGGACCCGGGGACCTAAGCTTTGCTAAAGCCGTGAAACGGAGTGGACGGTTGTATTTTGGCCTAGTTGGACTGGTTCGCCTAATCGAAGAGCCCCAACCTTACTTTTTTACCGTACTATACCTACACCTACATATCATATGTGTAAAGAGCCCACCTCGGATACGAAATAAGGACAGGAGTTGTTTCACTAGCCGATGCTTAAGCGTCAGCCCTTGCTTCCTCTTCCCCATAAGCCTAATCTGCATCCGCCGAAGCCTATAAATGTTCAATATGTAGTTCCTTCCTCCATTCATTTCCCACCTACCTTGGGATAAGCGGTTGCCGGAAGCTTGAAGCTGACTTTAATGGGCAAGACTTCCTCGTAGGGCCACCAACTGTTCAATCTCAATCTCCATCTGCTACCTTCCACTCTTTCTAATTCTTCCTTCATTATGCCCTCGACTTACTTACTTACTCAAAAGCTATCACTGGAAAAGCGACTCTTGAGCCTCCTTGCTCAAACCTGCCTTCTTCGGGAACTAATGGATGCCTATTCCGTTCTCCTGCGGAAGCTCTTGCTCAAGAGTTCAAACGGACAGAAGAGAGTCCTGCTACCGAAAAAAAGTCCATACCATAGGATTCAAACAAAGGAGATTTATTCACGAATACGATTTCTATTGATTGAAAGCTGTTTCGGTGGAGGAGACGAAGCGAAGGAGATCCAGTTTACGGTTCCTGCGGCGATTGCTTGTGTACCTTTTATAATGAACTATCCATTCCTGCCTCTTCCTCTTGCTTGTAGCGATTGAAGTGACTCTTGTTTGTTCCTTTCGGTTCCGATGCCTATATATATTATATCCCCAGTGACTACCAATTCCAGCTTGCTTTTTTCCTGCTTAGACTCCTAAACTGCTGCGACACTCATCTTATAATTCATTTTGTTTCTACAAACCTAGGGGGTCCCAGGACTCCTTTTCAAAGTTAACCTGCTTTGCTGTGTGTGTCTTCCTTCCGCCTCGTACTACACTTGGTTGTTCAGTAAAAAAAACCTTGCCTTAGGTCACTTAATCCCGAGCAGCTTGCATTTTATGCCATCTCGTCGTTCGTCTCCTTGAATATGCATTGCATACTTTTCTTTTTTCCCTTCCTTTCCGATCCGATTCGAGAACATATAGAGCAGCTTATTCGAGAACTGGGGATTCACTAGCTGCGGATTCTAGCACAACAACCGATTCAGCGCTAGGCCTCTCTTACTCTTATGATTCACTGGCAAAGAACCTATTCGTCGCAAGCAGATGTGGCATTTCTTCAACAGCAACTATGCCGACAGCCTCACAGCCTATCCTGATTCAATAGCTGCAGAGTCGAGAACAAGAACAATGGCAGTTATGCCAATTCCTCTGCACCTTCCACCAGAAGGAGATTCGTGCAAAGATCCAATAGTCGATCTAGCCATTGCCACAAAAGCTTTTCATAGAGCCGAAGAAGACTCTACAGTACTATTACAGAAGAAGCTAGACTAGGGAGCTGTCGGGGAGTCGAAGCCCTATGGCTAAGACGTGAGATAAGAAGCTTTTTTAATACCCGAAACGAGCCTAAGAGAAGTACGGAGACGCTTTACGTACTTTTTCACTTTCTTTTTTCGTAGTCCCCGAATCGAGAAAATCGCTATGAGTGGATGAGACTTTACGTGCAAGTGAAGTAGTAGTAGCAAGTTTAAGTGTTGAAGGGGAGGGCGACCAACGTGTGAAGCCACTCGACGGAAGGGAGAGGCGACCAACGGAAGCTCGTTAGGGAGAGGAACTAAGGCCCTTTTCGCATCGAAAAAGCAGACTTGTAGTCGGTAGTCAACAAGGCGATGGAATCGTTTTCCGGCCGGTAAGGTAAGATAAGAAGAAAGGTGCGGGTACAAGTCTTAAAACCCAAACGCTTTATTCTGCACCCGCGAGGGGAAACTGAAATCGATTGCCCTACACCACGAAAGAGCGAGAGAGGCGAGCGGACTGAGTGTCGACCGGAGTGAGAAGAAGCCTTAACGAACGATAGTGAGGAAAGGTGCAAGAGACCAATAGCCGATTGCTCACGTTCCGCTGCCATAACGAAGGGTAGATCCCTGACTGACGTTGAGTGCGTAACGCATTAGGACCCGAAAGAGGGATCTTTTGTTTAGACACAGTCGACTCCATACACTGGATAGCGCCTTGACGGGATAGTTGAAGATTGAGAAGCTGATGTTCCTACACGTTCAGCATCGGTTCATTCCGTACTGCTCACTAGAAGTACCTTTTGCCCTTATCGATGAGAGGGAGGCTTGTGTCAACCACTGCCCTTAGTCTCCCTGCCTCTGACCTCACTATATCGATATCCGAACTACCGATCTTAGGAACTATCTTTTAGTCGTTCAGCTCGCTCTGATTTACATTTCATTTACATGGAATAGATCGCCTCAACCCACTGGGGAAAACACTAGTCTAGTAGGCTACGACATCACTCATCCTAGCTGCATGCAACCCTAGATAGAAAAAGAGACCATTCGAGGGGACTTCCTTGATAGTATATATTCCGTGTTGGGTCAAGAGATATATGCTTAAGACAAAGGATTTTGTAGATTGTGCCATTGCTTCAAAGAAAGAGTTCTACTTCTCCCAAGCTAGCTTCCTGGCCTAAAGGGTTTCCCACCCACGTAATGTAAATAAGATACCTGCTTTCCCTACGTTTATCTCCTCCAAAAAAGGAAGATTTTGAACCCCAACGCTTAAGTAACGAGCATTTTCAGGGACTAGCTCGCTTACACACCATACCTCTTAAACAAATAGATTCCAATTCACCCAGAGAAGTTTTGTCATGGGTCAAGCAATCTTCGAAATTCTTCATCGGTGAAGAAGGAATAAAATTTTCGATAAAGATTTGAATTTCTTCCTCTCCTCTGAATATCTTGAAGAAAGAAATGTTGGGTACCTTCCGCGTTGAAAAAGGGAACGCATAGAACTGATTGACTCCACTTGATCTTCAAGAAAGTCATGTGCTGCTTTTCAGATATCCTTGAAGGGATAGAGATCAAGAATAGATGCTAATTCCCGTTCAGATAGCATATAATTAAATACTCTGTCTTGACATTCCTTCTTCAGCTCCAATATATGTAGTTCAAACAACTCAAGGCTTAGAGCCGTCCGATAATGGTTAAGACTCACAGCACTTTCAAAATTTTCTCGTACTAGACGCGCATAGTCGCCTTGGTTGAGTTGTGGTGGTAGTCCGTAAGCTAGGTGAGCTTCCAAATCATGTATACGGGAAAAGAGCTGCGCTTCTATGCCCGCGTTTTGGGCTCGAAATCCCCTTAGTAGATACTATTAAAATTTCATTCCCTAAGGCAAGCTAGCCAATTGAAGTTGCAGTCCCTTTTTCAGGTAAAGATCTATCTTAGGATAGTAGGTTCAAGGGCTGAATCTTTCTTTACCTTTTCTGAGGTTTGAGTTGGAGTGCGCTGAGTTCCTCCCCTTCCAATTAAGTAGAAGTACCTGGCTCTTACAAAAAAGAAAGTGACTTCTCAAGAAGCTCTCTATAGCCTTTTTTTACTATGTGTTAATAAAGTGGGCAAAAGGGATATATATAAGCAGCAGTGGAATCAAGCGGCAGGATAGACACGAAAGCTATGGATAGGGATGAAATTACTTATGAAAGGAGAGGGATGAAATCACGAAATTTAATAGGATCTGGAGTTGTCGTTCTCTTTCTTTCCAGCCACAGTGTTAGTCTTTCGACTTAGTTGTTCTTCTCCTCGCGATCCAGTGCCGTTGCATCCAATGATCAAACCAGTGAAAGAAAGTGTGCCATTCCAGCGCGTGTAATTCCTTCTTCCTACTAGGATTTGCAGTCCTAAGCTAAGCACATGCAGTATAAGTTTCGGAGGAAAGCCCACCCTAGGGAGGGGGGAAGCTTCATGGCATCTATCCAACTCTGTTGCCGGGCTCCTTCAGTGACGAAAGGTGCTTCAGTGACCGATGTTGGTGCCATTTCTTCTCTTGGAGGAATGGGAGCTACTTTTGAATCAGCGTAAGGCTAAATTAAAAATGAAATAGGCTTAGAATAATTGGGCTTAAGCTGTCTTGTCTTATAGGTCGTTTTTTCGGATTGAATCTTCATCCTAACATCAAAATACCACATCGAACGAAAGACATTAGCGAACATTGAACCAGATACCGTTGAGCTAGATGCCAGAAAGAGTGACAGTGATGAGGAGCTGGATGACATTCTTTTTTAGGGAATACCTGGAGATAGGCCAAGCCGATTAGACGGAATTAGTGGTTTAGGTCTTACCTTGGGATTCGACTTGAGGACTGAAAGAAGCCGGAAGCGAAGGAAGTGCAGCTATCCACAAGGAAGCTACTTACCTTCTTATTAGCAATCAAAGGGAATGACATGGCAATTAGCACAATCAAAGAATCCAAGTCAGAGGAAGCAAGCTAGCCCAAGCCCATGCAAGAAGGCACGATGGATCTGTCCAAATTTAAAGCCCGTCAAAGGTGGCTCCTCACATGAAATCATGCAAAGGATCCGAGCCCATCCATCTCCTACATGAAAGGATCTGAGTCTATCCAAATAGCCCAGAAAATGACAGCCATCAAAAGGCCTAAGCCCATATAGCCTCGGCACATCCAAATGATGTTCAGCGGCCCAAGTAGCTGTGGCCCATGATCCAAGGGACCCGCAAGCAGTCAATCATGCTATCCTTACCTTTCAACCCGATTCCGCTTCTGCTGCAGTATACTTTCTCGGTCCCTTACCTTGATGCCTACAGCTCAATTTCTTTTCCAGTGATGGTCCGCGAAATACTGCTTTTTCTTCTTCTTTCTCTTTAGGATAAAAAAAGTCCTTGTATGAACCTTGAAAACTACCAAGGCTTAGGTTTAGCAAATGACCATACGCTCTTTTTTTCGCTCCTTATTTTGACTGGTACTGCTTGGATATAGAAAATTGCCCTTATCTCACATGACTAAGAAATAAAAAGGGCTGGGCTGGCAAAAATGGAGAGGCTATTCATTAGTTATAGAATTGATTCTTCACGAACAGGAAGACCCCTGAAGGTTACATATGACTACTTGGTGGTATCCTGTCCTTCCCTGACCTACTTTGAGTCTCACTAAAGAAAAATATCGTATAATAGTTAAGTATGTGACATCCTTGCTTAAGTCTGATAGAGCACCTTTCTTTTAAGAAGCGCTACTAACGTCAACATCATCGGAACTCACAGCTTATTGAATTATCTATTTTAAAAAGGGGTTGGTCTCTTATCAGGCCAATAAACTCTTTTCGGAGATCTTTTGGTATTCTTTTTCTGTGCTTCTGCTCTTTACTTTACGGAAGCGTCCCTTTCGTTTCAAGAGAAAGCAACGTCCTTCTAGTCAGGTAAATCAAGAAGTAGGGGCTTTCTAGTGCGCAAGTTGAGTCAGGTACTGAGGTTTTAAATCATAACATAATTAGAAGAAAAGTGGTACAAAGACGTTCCTTTTTTCTAAAGTCGACCCGGAAGGATTCAAGATGTTTATCCATGTTCCGGGTATAGAAATTCAAGTTCAGTTAACTTAGTGGTTCGGTAAACCAATCCCGCCCTTCTTCTAATAACAGACAGCGAAAGACGCGTGAAACACTCTTATTTAATTGAATTGAAACCTTTCCAATCTCTCTTAGCTCCCGAGCCTATTCTGATTCATTCCCTTCCTTGCTTCGAGGAGGTTCTATAATAGTCTAAGAAGGGGACAGGTATAGAATAGAAGTCCGCCCCAGTCACTAAACCTAGCTCACCAAGCCTTAGGGGTGCCCGTGGATCTTGGCATCTAGGGTTCTGGCTTTTGCTTTAATAAGTGACATCTCACTCGTGCCAGTTTTCTTCCCCCTCGGCATTTAGGATGCTTTGTTCGGGCAATCGTGTAATCGTAGGAAGCGGTAGTGACTACCCAATGGGAAGAGAAAGGTGACTTCCGCATCCGTCAAGAAGCGACTAAAATTAACACATGAAAGACCTTTTGGACAGGCTATAAAGTGGTCTATAACGCTTACAGGTTCAGTTATTTACAGTGAAAAACTCTCGATATTAGCATCGTAAAATAGAATAGAAGAGAAGAAAAAGGGATTGAATGTCAATGCCTTTGACTGCTAAAGAATGGAGCCAAAGGAGATCAGGCAGGATGCGCCCGGTCAAAAGCCTCCCGTCGGGCACTTGTCCGATTCTTCTAAAGAAGCACCCGTGCGGGACCGGATAAGCCGATGGCGTGGAAGGCTAGCGAGCACAATTCTCTAAGAGGTTTGTCTCCTGAGGCCGACTCGTAGCACCACTGATGCTGCGTTAGCGGGGGGTTCCGCGAAAGCCCGAAAAAGAAAGTCCGGTAGGAGACGAGCTCCGATGCTATTTACCGTGAAATAGGGCTTCCTTTCCATATCTTACCCTGCCCTTCCAAAGGAGCAATGCGTAGTCACGGATCAACTTCCGACTTGAAAGACTTGGATGGCGTGCCCGCCTGTTTGTCGCACTACTCGATGGTCTGTATCTATTGACATAGATAGGTGTAGTGTCCCGAGGGCGTGACATCTGCTCGAAGTGGTCTTTTTGCGAGAAGTTCTTTGTCCCTTTACTCCGGGTTTACCGAAAGGTGTAAAAGCGCAGCCTAGCCTAAGAACAACTTTTAGTGCCCCAAAACAACAATCAGCCCGCTTTAGGGCGAAATCCTTTTCCCTTAGCTTAGGTTATTCGATCGGACTTTATCGATCTGAATGATGCTTAAAAGCGTCTTTGTCTTAGTTTCGAAGTCTGACTTTCTTTCCGTTGTTGGGTATGAGCACCTGGTCTTAATTGTGAACGAATAATCCGAGCAATATATGTCCCCTAGCTCTGGGGAGGGAAAAAAATGGATTTTTCATCAGTATCCAGGGCGGAGGGTGTTTTAGGTGTAAGGTGAATCGGCCCAGAGAACTCTTTCTATTTGGACTAAGGGGCTCGGTTGGATTTCAAAGCTGCAGCCCTCCTACGAAGTATAGGGCACTCGTTCTTGTCAATGGTCACAGCTCGTGCAGTAAGTATAAAAGCGTGGTTTGGCAGGAAGTGCAGTAGGTGAAGAAGTCCCAGCACGAGAGGTAGCAGCACACACAGTGTCATTGTTGGGCAAAGCAGGACTAAGGGAATGCTTGCCTGTCTCTTCAGCAAGCACAAAGCGGGTGCCATTCTGGTTCGGTGAGGAGTGAGGCATCCATAGTATAAGAATCGGGCAAGCCGTATTTCGTACCCTTGGGAAATAGTCGGCATTCTTCTCCTTCAATGCCAGTGGATAAGTACGCAGGAATGCTCTTTTTTTCATGTATGTGGTACTTGGTCGATTACCTGATTGCACTAGTCTCATAGCCATAGCCATCTCTTTTCTTTAGCATCCCGCTATTAGCACCCCGTACTTTAGCAGGAATCGAATAAGGGATGCCTTCCAGGGAAAGGAAACAGATGTGAATGCACTTCAAGAATACATACATCTGGAGATAGGCCATTTAGATAGACCGATTCCAATAGCGGTTAATCTCGCAAACTACCGGGAAGCCGACTACATAGGTAGGGGGCGTGCTGACATGCTTGACTTTCTCAATTAATGAGCTCCGCTGATTCGAGCATTCTAGCAATACAAAGGCAGGGAATAGTCAACAGCAGTTTAAGGTTCTAGGGGCTCCACCAGGGCACGGGAACTCTTCAACTGCCCTCTTAGACGTGAGCGACCCATAGACAATGGCGAACTCACTCATAGCAACATCTTCTTCTATAATAAAGTACTTTGCTCAAGTCTTCTTCGCTACCTCCCCCCCTATCGGCTTCTTCTCCTACACCCGATATTAAAGCTGTTGGTGTTATCGCTGCTAGCCGTTCCCCGTCTTGGGCCCCCCCTCTCCGATCGAGTGAAAGGACAACGAACCTTGCTACCTTCCCAACTGGAAACGGACGAACAACAGCGAGCATAGCAAGTTTATCCCGCATAGAAAAAGACAGGAGCGGGTATAGAAGGAAATAGGGAAAGCAAGATCAATATCCAGGAACTCTAAGCTGCCATTGAAGCAATTATGGAACCAGAAGCAAAGCACGTAACCCCACCGAGGAATAAGCAAAGACAATTACTCTTTTAAAAAAAGTGCCCTACAAGGTGGTGGTTCCCTTCCGTCAGGCTACGCCGTGCGACGCCATAGAGTACGAATTCCAATCTAATGTAACCAATGTCATATTTAGTATAATTGGCCAAGGGAGACCTTCCCCTGGTGGAAACCCGATTATTTTATATATATAATAGCGCAAGCCGTAGCGCGTGTAGTAACCGCCCGTTAGCGCCAAGCGTGCATGCGTTATCCTAATTAGAGTAGGACGCCTGTTCTCGACGAGCGTTACCGGACTACAATAGTTAGTACCTGACTTCCATGGGAACTAACTAGACTGACTCGCAACTCGCATTAGTTATTAGTTAGTATGCCTGGAGAGGAGTTTCCTAAAGATATAGGAAAGAAGGATCTTGAAGGTTTCCAATCTTCTTTCTTAGGCATATTCGAGAGGGAAAGTCCAACTAGTTCCCTCCGGCACACTCGAGGGATTGGAGTAACTTCCTAGTTACCTTTCCTCTCCTTATCCTGACACAAGTGGTCACGAAGAAAGATGAAATTCTATGTTGGGTTTTTCTAAGCAGATTACAGACGAACGAGCACGAGGTAATATTGATTTGAAGCAGGCTTAGCTCTCTTAAGGAAGGAAAAAGGCGATACGGAAATTGTCCTACAAGCGCAATCCCATAACCTACATCGACCACTTTAGGAAGACGTGCTGGGCGGGAAGACTAAGATCAAGTTAAACAAGATTTCGGGACTAGGGGAAATAGGTAATCGACTCCTTTTCATACAACAATATGCCAACCGGGCTTACTATACGGAATAGAAGACCTCAAGGCAAAGCAAATTTCCCCGAAAGCTTGGAAAGCGGGAAAGCATTCCACCTTACAACAATACTCGCGCAGGAACAAACTCAGTCCTCTCTTAGGGTGACGAGGGACAAAGCAGCAACCAATGAACCTTAGCCGACTTCGAGCACTTCGAAAGAGACTAGGCGCTGACCGATAGGATTAGAAGGAGTAGGCGATGACTGATTGAGAGGCGGATACGATTTTACTCTTTGGTGAAGGATTAGGACTTAGGTGGGCGGCTTAGCTTAAGGGAAGGATTCTCCTTGATTTCAGTCTATTTATTGGGTATTGGTAATTTCGTAGATAACGATTTTCCGACAGACATAGCAATTCTCTCCTGATGAGGGTTCCCCACATGGCTATTCCACATCAACTGAAAATGAGAGACCAACTGACACAGAATAGCTAATAGAAAAAGAGATAGAATGTCGTATCGTAATGGAATAAGCTTTAGATCGCTCGCATCAATAATGGGGCACTTAACTCCTTCAACGAAGAAATCGAAAGCTAGGACGGAATACAAGACTTAGCCGATTGGAATCCTTATGGACCTTCTACGACTAAACGATAGGGCGTACGGAGAGCATTAGCCTGATGGGGCTTCCCTGCGGGGCTCTTACACAGAAAGTCAAGAACCAATACAAGGATTAGGCCCTGGACTTCGATTAGATAGATTTTCTTTCTACTGGCATTAGAATGAAAGGATTAGGCGATGACTCAAAGGTTTAAGTGAAGTTTTAAGCATTAGGGGGAGTTAGCACAGTCTCAAGGCAATTGCTCCTTAGCCGCTAGGAAAAATGCTTCCACAACCGCATCCGCATATCCTCGATACAAGATTTCATTTTACATCGCTCGTGCCACACAAACGGAAATTACTTCACTCGGTCAAAGACCAAACAAAAAAAAAATAATTACTTGAGCCGGGAGGTAGTCAACCGATTACAAGGATTATTGGCTGGAGGGTTATTCGCTGACTGAACTGATAGGATTAGATTAGAAGGCGTAGGCCTATAAGGACAGAAAGGGAATGCGCAGACAATCAGCACTTTATTCGGGTGACGAGGACACTACCTCAACGAAGACATCTGGGTCGGGAGGAAGACAAAAAAAAAGGACAGGATAACGGAGCATATAAGTGAAATAGCGAATTGGGTATGAATGCCCGGAACTAAGCACATGTTGACTCAGTCTTATTCAAAAAAATCTGGCGATTTCCTTTGTTCATTTGTCTTCGGGGACCTCTGTGCCTGAACATCTTTCTTAACTAGAATGTAACAAACTACAAGATTACCCTTTAATACTCAGCCACATCAACATCAAAAATTACTGGATCTTGATAATAAGTGCCATAAACTGTATTCTTTCTATGTGACTCTTCTCTGAGCATGTTCTCATACCTAGTGGCTCTTTCAGATAACTCGAATAGATTATTAAAGACCATGCCTTCAAACTTCTTTCTAAGAAAAAAGTCAAGTCAAGGCCATCTTGAGCCAACTTAAAAAATGAAAACTCAGGATCTTCCTTATGGATGAGATCGATAGATGCTTGCGCTGCGGGATCACGCGGGAGGGTGAGACTCTCTTATTAGCTACTAGCTTGACAGATTCCTGGTCGAAGCGGGCTAAGCTGCTATAAAGAGCGAGAACCGGCTAAGTTGAAGATGATGGGAATTTTCCAATTAGATTGGGTACTTATCGCGGACCCTGGGAGAATCTTCGTATTCTGTCTACATCATCTGTATCTAGTAAAGGATTGAAAAACTGGGGTCTACCCTTCTCCCCTACGTACTGATTGAAGAGGAGGGGTTTGAGCCTTGTATATACGTATGTTATAAAATCGAATCTCTACTATGGCATTCTTGCTGGAGTTCTGAGTGATCTGTCTCTTATTCAACTGATGTGGGAGCGAAGCTCCGGGTAGAGGAAATGGGGGATTTAATGCCCCCTGTTAGTGAGTTAGTTTTCGATCTTACACGGCGATACGAATGGAATCAACTGATGAAGTAACGTAAAAAGGGCATCGGGACGGCGATCTTTTAGTGAGTTCTTCCGAATTAGATCTAGTGGCTCATCTTGGGATGTTTGGTCATAGCAAAGGGTGTGAGCTAGTAGGCGAAGCCCCCTAAATAATCAATTCCAACCGATATCGAAGACAGTGACGACTAATGAGTAAGACAAAAACGAATCAAACTGGTAATTACTAGTTCTTCTCAATGAAGTGGCCCTTACTTTTCGTAATGTAATATAAGAGTGTAATTTCTCTCAAATCCTACTCCTCAAAGGATTGGCATCATTCTATAATTTACCATTATGAGGTAAGGGCAATCCTCGGAATCATTCTCTCACGTATAAGTTCTCAGCTATCTCGTTGGAAACGGGCCTTCGAACATCTCGCCATAGGTGGGTGAGTTAAGGTATAAATTCAAGACTTCAGGTTCGTAAATCGAGAAGGACCTTTCCTCTCATAAAGATGGATCTTAACTTCGTGCTTTATTAATTATTAAATTTTTACGTTCGAAAGGTTGTCCTTTACTTCGTATTTGCCCCAACAACCGAAACATGCTGTTTCAGGGCCGCATCCAATCTTTACATTTCTCGTGAGTAGTAGCTCTTTACTTGTACACTTCTTACTATATGGAAAGAGAACGAAGTACTACTCGGAGCCTTGAAAGCCCCGGTGCTAAAAAAGGTGCTAATTCAGTCTGATCAGTGATAGAGCGCAAATGACCCTCTTTGGGGTGGGGTATAAGCATGCAGGCGACTCACGTGTAAATATAGGTCCTGTCTTTATTTCCATTATTTCATTTCTACGATTTAAGCTGGCTGAACAGAAGATAGAAGATTACGATTTATAGTCAAAGGGAGTTTCGCCATTTGAGTGAGTTCGGTTCCTCTAGGTAGGGTCGAAGCAAGGATGATCCTATCGACCCATTCCAACTTGAAGCTCTCTCCTGTCATGTCGGAGTATGGGGCTTAAACAGTCACTATCATTTTAAGAGAGAAACAAGGGATTTTAGAAAAGGCTGCTTGGCCTAGAATTAGAGAATTAGAGGAGGTAGTGGGGATGGCACCGGCCTTTCTGTCTTTGTTGCCACTCCTTCTTTCAGTAGATAGTCACTTCCTATTGATTGATTCTATTGGCTGACGCCTAGAGGATTCACTATAACTACCAGAGGGTCTTAAGAGAAAGCCCATAAGAAATGGGGTTTCGAACATTAAAAAAGGCTAACGAAGGGATATCCAGTATTATCACACATCAAGCCCACTAAATCTTGCTTTTAGGGCTTTTATCGCAGGCTGGATGATCTCTTTGCAATTGAATGCGCAGACGGTCTTTCGGAATAAGTTGGAAGCTTTCGGGTTTTACATTAGAGCTGGTCTTTCATCAGCGTTTTTTGCCCGTTTTGGTGTTCACGTATCCAGTCCAGTGCTTGAGTAAGCCCTTACCATGTGAAAGATCATCTTCGGCATAGATTTCATCGAGACAAAATATCAGGGGAAATCGATTTGAATCTTTCGAGGTTTAAGACAACAGATACACCGCTATTTCCACGGCTCGGGGATTCAAACTCTTCGTTCTTTCATGCTGCTGAACGAACTAAACAGGCCATAAATTCTATCAGATCTATTGTTGGGAAAAGCGGAATCCGCGGGTTAGCTGCACGATTTTATGTTAAGGTTACATCTTTAACTTGTGATAACTCACACAGCATCCAAGTCATCAAAATATGCCATCCGAGGCCTATGTTTTAGGGTAAGGTAAGTTTTCTACGTGGATCCTTCATAGAAGTTTGCTGCTATGAGCCCTTTCCCGAGGGGACTCCATTCAGACGAAAATAAGGGAATGACATGCTCTGGAAAATTCAATAAGTGAGCAAGAAAGCAAATAGTGATTTCAAGTATAGCGCGAAGATAGCAGAAGGCGGGTTTTCTGGATGTTAGCAAACGGGCATGAGTCATGAAGAAGCTCAGCAATCCTAAATCTTATTTGATTTTGATTCCCACCAAAAAAATTTTACCATTACATACTTTTCTGTAGGAGAGACCTCAACCCAGGTCCTATCAAACCTACCTATGGTCCACTTCCCCAAGAATGGATCTTAAGCTTGAGAAAAATATCCCCGCCGCCATCCTCTCTATATACTATATAGAAGTAAAATGTTTATACGGTGAAAGCCGGAATCAACGAAATAAAGTATTTTTACACACCCTAATTGGGTACTCCCGGATAACTGAACATATCCTCAATTTACTGATGAGGACGTTTTTACGGACATTCCTACTTAAAAAATTTATTTTTTATTGTAAAGAATCTTTCTATATACATTTTTTATTACTCACATTACTTGAACCAGAAGCTCGGAGAAAGAAACAAGACTTCTTTAGGGAGGAGCTTTAGCGACGATAAGGTCACTGGATTAGAGGGATGTTAGTACGCTATTCCCTCACTGCTGATTCAATAGCGGGCTTATTCCCACAGAGCTAGGAAAGTCATACTGGGAATGCTTCTTTTAATTGCTGGATAAAGATGCTCGGGCAAAGGAGTATACTGTAGCTAGCTCATACGAGGTGGTTATGGCTAATTGCATTAACAAGCTAGTCCCCGAAAATGCCCGTTCGTTTGCGTTCTATTCTTATTTCGACTACGAGACAACCTAACGATACATCCAATACCAACGATCTGTTTAGTTCAGATCTAGTTAGTGTTCCGTGTTACTGGATGTTCGAAGGATTGGTAAGTGATCAGTATATCTTACTGATTCTTTTAGACGTAATATAAAAGATCTATTCTTGTACCAGTTGCCGCGATTCTCTCGGAGGCAGGCTACCTCAACATCGAGGAATCAACACGTGCCTTTTGGGCGCATGTTCTCAGTGTCGAGAGAGATTTGAGATTCTTGTTAGGCCGGCCTCCTTCGCTCAATCAATCGCACCTTCGTGCACCGTCCTTGTTCGCCTACATTCTCTCTGGCTAGCTAGGTTCAGTTCCTACCTTCCCGACTCCACAACACAATGTTCAGACGTGCCTGCTTAGCGGGGCTTGGCTTATAGAACCTTTTCTTTCAGAATCCAATCCATCACAACGAAAAAGACTAGCTTCGGGCTTCTCTATCCACGCTAGAGATGGAATCGAAGTTCCCACATAAAGTCATGCTTAGACGAACTTCTCGATGCACAGTCGGGGGCCAGAAGAGGCAGTCCTTGCTCTCCTCCCACACTTAATGTCCATCGGTTTGATGGTTGTAGGTACTAGAGAAGTATAGTGTTCTTCCCACAAAACGGGTGTCTCTATCAGAAGTTCTCGTTTTCCCCATTCAATCTAACTAAGAAGAAAGTAGCAAGATTAGAGGAATCGGTAATGCACTTACATGGGATGAAGTGGGCCATCTTGGAGAACCGGTCAACTACCACAAATATGGAAGAATAGCCACCTCGAGTCTTAGGCAAACCTATAAAAAAGTCCATTCAGATCTCCTCTCATGGAGCATTGGGTATCGGAAGAGGTTGGTGTTTTGTCTTTGCCCTTTGGCACACCATACAACTTTGCACATACTTTCGCACGTCTCTTTGTAATGAAGGCAAATAGTCTCTTTGACGAACTAGATACTCGGTCTTGTCTTGCCAAAGTCCACCACTATAACTTGTAGGCGTAGAGATCCCTTGGGCACACATAGTGAGTTACCTCGAAACTGCAAAAGTTTGATTACGAGGCTAAGCTCTTTGACCGGCACATGCTCCTGACATGGCTGACATTCATGTGCATAAGCAATCCTTTGTCATGGATGGCCATTCACAAAGAAAATACCATTCATCGGGTTTCACACGGGTAGTCAGAAAGTTCTCCACCCGATTGCTCCTGGGACACCCGCTTGTGAGGGAGGCGATAGCGAATTCAGCATGGGAAGGTAGAACATGGATCTCGGTCATTGAGAAAGGAAGGACGCTTGTCGGTTCTGATTGCTTCATCAGAGACAGGGTCTAGCGAAGGAAAGAGACTGAATTGGGTTCAACATCAGCACTCGTTACTAGCTTCTTCGGAGTCCTTTGAACTAGAGTTCGTTCAAAAGCGCATAAGATGAGTTGAATAGCCTGAGTTCACTCATTTCTCTTTCGACCGGAACTCCTTCATCAGTGAATCCGTAAGTGACTTCGATACCTTTCCAAGAGTCACTCGCTTCCATGCCCTTAGCACCAACACTACTGGACCTTCCTCCAAGAGCAGAAATAGCCATTCTTGCTGCCCTTCAACGACAACAGATGCGGATGAAATAGCCGCGCTCGCTTATTCAATTCGGCCTCTAGCTAAGTGAATTTGTGATGAAAGATCTTCCTATCCTTTTGCCCTCTCCAGCGTCTGGAATCCGTACTTGGGAAGCAGATCTCCCCCGCGATAACCGACCTCAACAACTTAGTTGGATGACTTCCCACTTTCTTATGAGCCCTAACCGCAATCTACAGCAAATCCTGTAGATTGTACTCGACCCATACGACTTCTTGTCTTGCTTCGTTATGTACTCAATCCCCACCCATTATGGAACTTCTTGTGCAACTGCGACTCTTCAAATTCGGGAAACTTCTCCCAAAGCTGTTGCCCCCCTTGACGCATTGGTTGCCAAGATTCCTACATGGTAGTTGAACCCCGGGATTCGTTCTTTTCCGTTGCTATAACAATTGCTCTATATTCGAAGCAAATTCTACCAATTTCTGATTGATGTAAGTTCTCCGCACACTCTTTTTTCCGCCGAAACCTTAGAAATGATATCCCTCATGTCCGGTTAGAGACGCTGCTGCTTCGACCTGGTCAAGGGATTTGCTTAGCAAAGAAGGATGTAGTCAATAAGGAATTCTGTCTTTCCATTCAGGTGGATAGTTAGCTTGGGTTCCACACCATTCCAGTAGTTGAAAGTACAGGGATGAAAGAGAGATGTAACGGGGATGAAATTGCGCCTTTTGAAGGCAAATTCAAAGGACAGGAAAGCTCAAACAGCTATTGAAAGGTTATAGGAAAAGAAATGTATCCAGTTTCCTTAGATATCTCAGGTGAAAAAGGGTCATTCTATCCTTCCCTAAAGGACATTCACTCAGATATAGGGTAAGCATGAAAATTCCATATCGGCTAAGTATTGAAAGTCGATTCCCTAAGTCTAATGAGCCCTGTAGAGCCTGTCACGAAGGCACTAGGAAAACTACCTTCCTTCTTTTATTCTTTTTTTAGTTAGCAGCTCGTTTAGTTATACTCTTTTGAGCTTGGGAAATGCATTAGGTACACTGAACACCAAGCAAATCTCGACATAACAAAAAGCCACATCATGAAAGAAGGTTCGTAGAACTTCTATACGCTACTGGCATACCGTCGAATCTACTCTACCCTACACTACTCTTCTCTTTTCTTATGATATTTCTAGTTTGTGATTCTCAGAGTCGCGGAATCGAAAACTAAAGTTTAACCTGCCCACTAAGTCCACTAGGTAAGCTAGCTGACAGTTGTCCCGACCATCTCTTTTGGAAAGCATTGAAAGTCGCGATCAGAATGAAAGGTAGTTCGCAGGAGGGAGGGTGCATATTTGCCATAGGTAACTACGTAAACCAACGGCCTTTCTTCATTCTATTCTATCTATTCTATAGGCTCTATAGGCCTTTCCATGGCACCGAATGTCGTCTTTCTTTCATAGACAAGATATCTATGCAGACAGCTTGATTATTGCTTTTAAATTAACGTTTAAGGAGGAATATGGGCAATCCCACATTCTAACAAGAAAACGAATTCGTTCGCTCTATAGAGCCCGATAGAAATCAATGTATATCTTCGGGATATGAACTTAGGTACGAAGTCACTAACCTACTGGTTAGGCCAGAGATCACTGCTGCCCTATGAATAGGCGTGAACAAAAACGATTTAACATCGTATCGTAAAGGCCATCAGCTCTAACGGCAATAGAGTGAAGCAGGACTTGGACTTGGCTAACTCCCTTTTAACTCCAGTCCTTTCTAACTCTTTGTTTAATAGGTACGTAGTCACTCAACTAGCTAGAGGAGGTACGTAGTCGCTAGACCTAGGATAGGAATGGAGTTGGCTTGTTAGGGCTAGGCTGTGCTGTTGACTTCCTTATTGGTGCGCTGCGTTATCGTCTGCTCATTCACCTATCTAATTCTAATGGAGATTCCTTCCTACGTTCCGGCTCAGTCCAGCCAGTCTTCTATTCTCTTCCTAATATCCATCTTTTAAGCTGGTCTAAGCCATCTGCGCTTTCCACTCCGTAAGCATTTCTTAAGGACGGTACATCTCATTCGACTCGGTAAGAAGATTCTCTCTTTACCTATAAGTAAGTCATTATTGACTGCATCATCCCTTCTCTTTCCCATTGCTCTCTCTCTCATTTATAGCATACCCTTGATTCTGATCAAGGCACTCTTTGCTTAAGAACATCGAACCGCTTTGAGTTCTTCTCAAACTCTAATCCATTTGATGCTTGGGGCCTCCTCCTTCCTCCGTTTATTTAGCTGCAACGGCTGCAGACGCATTAGTCCGAAAGAAGGAAGTAAAGAAGAATATCTTGTCTTCGGTAAGCATGAACCAGCCTATCCTATGACTTTTTCGCATGTTAATTATGACCTCATATAGCGTGTATGAGTGACTACACGTACCTCTCGTTTTCACTCGACTGACAAGGCTAACAAGTAATGCTTGGGGTGGTCCATTCTTCGAAGGTGGGTGCGTGCTTGGTTACAATATGTTGCTTGGTACGCGCAACAATCCGCAGACCCTGATCCTTCACTTCAATCTTGGTTTGAGAGGGTCCAACAGTACTCCGTACGTGGAAGGTTGAGAAAGAAGATCCCGACCTAAAACGTTTCGGATTACTTTGGAAACTCTTTGATCTCATTATCAAATATAACAAATGTGAGATCATGCCACCTAAAGCTTTGACTGATCATCTAACTTTAGGTGCTACTTGGATTAGTGGGGGGAGATCCGGTCGTGATTTCCTAGTCTTTGCGTGTGGTCTAAACCAACCATGCGCAAGGAGGGGAGTTTTGATTAACCAGGAAGAATTTCTATCGTGAACGTGAAATGAGACAGCAATAGAGCGAAGACTTGAAGGCTTATAGCCAATGGATCACTCACGGACATAGAAATTCCTAACTCATGGGACAGGGCCAGTTAGACCAGCATCCACTGAGGGAAGAAACTCATTCCTTGATGTGAGGCAGGCTTCAGCACTTTCGGTGAGCTCTTATACTCAAGGCTTTAAACTCTTCTCTAGTGCCTATGAGATATAGCTCTATTGGTAACCCCGGAAAGATTATCTTATAATAGTTGTTCCCATCCATTTGTGTAGTGTAAGCCTACCCGTTAGTTATGGGTGAGCCTTTCACTTTGGCTTTTCTTTTAGCTGATAGGGTGAATCCATCACAACAATTGCTTTCGCTGGAAGACTTACTTGGTACTATTTATTGATCCCCCTTGTAAGCCCCCCAAAAGAGGCTTCTAATCTAAGCCATCCTTAAGGCCGAGATGTGAGATGGCAGCTCACGGACACAGAGTCTTGTTGATTCCGCGGACAAGCCCTTAGGTGGATAGTTCTCAGCTGCTAGCTCAGATCCTCTTGTTTCGGCTTTCTTGCTTGTTAATGGGTGAGCCCAAGCTCCTAGCGTTAGCGAGAAAACTACCTATTTAATTTATTAATTTAAAGGTAGGACCCAGACCGATAGATTTATTCTATGGCGAAGGATCTGAAGGTCTGAAAGCGCGTAAATAGCTTCTGAGAGAATCCAGCTACTTAGGGTCTTCTCTTGAAGAGGTGTTTTACGCACTTGAATCCCTATCAATAACAATAGGAAACCTGATTAGAATCGTTAGGAAGTTCACTTATTTTCTTGTGTTAGGGGGCGGGGAAGTATGCGACACAACTAAAGCGGAAGACCTCCAGTTGTAACGGAAGCGAAAAGAGGAATTGGTTCGTCACCGTTTGGTAGACCTGGTCCAAGCCTGGTAATAGACCCAAACTCCGAAAAAGAAAGGGTCAATAGATCAGTTTATCACTTCGGCCTGCCTTATTCCGATAGGCTTCGGGGCTAGAAGACTGTGATACAAAACCACTCAGCGAGGCAGAATCTGCAAAGGGTCAAATTGTTTTTTGTGTTTGTATAGTAATCAAGTTCGGTCTTCGGACGGGATGATGGGTAGAAATTCCGCCAGGTTTCGAATGGGAGAGCAAAAGAGGCGAATCTCAATGACCAGACGAATCCGCAGCAAGGGCATCCTCCAATTATGTTACGCCAGTGATTGTAGAAAAAGAGTGAAAGGGGATTATAGACCTTTAAACCTCTATTTTACACCTATCCTATTAGGTATCAGTAAAGACTCTCAAACCCAATTTTAATATGGCGAAACTAGCTTCACAGACAGCGTAGTGATAAAAAAAAAAAAAAAATGCTAATGCCGTTGACTCAGATCCAAGACGGAAAGTGGTTGATGACCACTTTGAGTAGGAGGACTAATTCATCACAACAGGTTTAATCCCGGGATCCTTCTTCCCTAGAGCGGCTCCCTGAGCCCAGCTCGCCTTTTTAGAGACTTCTCACTCCCATTTCGGGCTAGACCATCGAAATCTTCAACTTTTGGCTAAGCCGACATAACATATTCAACCACGGATTAAGTCGACATAACATCGTTCAGTCAGGGTTTTCCAATTGGATTACCTTGCCGGAATTGTATAGAAGTAGGGCTTTATTGGCCTTCGGCTGCGCCTTCTGCTCGAGCTCGCCGTAGGAAACTTTCCGCCGATGCCATTATTAGAGGAGAAACTGGAATAACTACCTTGCTTCGCTTCGCAGACAAGAGTGTGGACAGTATTTTTAATAGCCTCTACTAATGCAAGTGGCAAGTGCAGTTCTCGCTGCTCAACTATATGGAGGTTTCTTCGTCTCGCCCATGTGTAAATGGGGAACAACGAGCACCAAGCCCTTTTGCCTATGCGCTTACGAGGACTCCTTCACTTAATGACATTCCTTCCAGATCCAGTTTTGTTCTGATCGGGTAATTGCATATTCTGATGATTACAGGTTTCGGAACAAGTCTTCAAACCAGATGCCTTCTGCAGCCGGATGTTCTACCAAAGTCTCAGGCGACACATATGCTCAACGGCTTTCTGGAAGTGAAGGGGATGGCGCATACTCAAACGAGGGGCTTTCCCACACTGATTTACCACAACCTCTGGTTACCTTCCTCCCGACCTACTGTCTTCCCCGGCAATGGCTACGAAATCAAGGGATTGGAGCTCTTCGGCTTCCCTTTTCGATGGTTACGAGTGTGAAATCATTGGTTCTACTCGGCCTAAGGAAATCTTCTCCACTTCGGCAGATACCCATTCTCAAGTAGATCAGATCTAAGGCGTTCTAGCTGTCTTTCCGTTCGAATAATTCATCTTTTTTCATCTCCCGTAAGTGTGAAAGCATTGTCCGACCTTACTCGCTGGAGGTCAATCACAATCGGGTTCTCTCGCCAAGTGCCAAAAAGGCTAGTTGCCTTTCAAAGCCCGTATTCTGTGCATCTTTCGCTGAGAAGGAATTGGCTTCTCTTTTCTATTGCAACAGAGGGAGGTATCATAATAAAGTATGCCATCACTTTATGTTTCTCTTGGTGGAGGATGAGCTACCAGTACGAGTAGTGGTTCGGCAGCGTCTTCGATGCTTTTAATACGATTCAAGGGTAAGATACGAGGGCGAGTGACTGGTTTTGAAGCCTCGCGTCGTGGCCCATGGGTTAGAGTAGCCTAGTTAGGTGGTTTTCCTTTTCTCCCCGGATGGAAGGCGCCGGCCTTCTCTTCTTTCCCGACTTGCTGCTTTGAATCCCGATTCGTTTTCAAGTAACGATGCTTTCTCAAGTCAGTGTACAACTTTTCCGCAGGACGTTCGAAGAAAGAGCCTGGCCATTTCATTTGATTGGGGACAAGTCGTTTAGATAGGATTTAGATTTTTTCCTCTAGTCGCTTTCTCTCGAAGAAGGTTATAAGTCTAGGAGCTAAAGGCGTGGGACAACTGGTGTCGGATTGATTCCCAATAACTAAACTGAAACGGGACTTGACAAGCAATATGCATGCCGGTGCCGGCTCTACCTAATTTTACTAAGGAAGAGTGTTTCAAAGCGCCAATCAGCCAATAGAAGGCGCCCTAAGCGCACATACTTAAAAAAAGAATGAATTGATATGAAATTAGCCTAAATCAGAATGAATCGGGCAACTCAATACACAGAGTCGAGAACCACAAATTCAGAGGAAGTCTTTTAATACTCCCCGGGATTGGATCCTCTTGCCACGGACCTTCGAAAAGCATGGACTATACTTTTAAATTCTTATGTAATCCAATCCGATTTAGGTAAGGGTAAGATCTATGATCTATATATTTCGCTACTTATCTAAGCTGGAATATTGAATATGGATCGACCAATAACGATTAGCCAGACTTCTTTTACGAGAAGAGTAGGGCTAGGGGGGTCAAAGAGAACATAACGAAAAGAAAGAGAAGCTGATCTTCCCGCAAGAAATTAAAAAGCGGCAACCATCACTTCTCTTATGAGCCGGATCTACTCCTCAATATGAATCCAGAGCCGATACCTTTACCTTTATTGGATCTTTGCACCGATGCTGATCTACTCTACTATTCGATTTATTCACGCACGTCAAGCGTGAAGCGACCTGAAGATAAGGACTACAAGCGGATCGTATGCTTCACCCGACTGAAACACGTTCCTCGGGAATAGAAGCTTACTGAGAAAGGATCTGTTACATTAACTGGTAAAAAGGAGAAAAGCCGAAACGGAATAACCAAATAACAATGCCGATTGACTTGATCTTTCTTATAAAGAGAATTTCCCATAGGTTCCTGTCCCACCAGGGGTTCATGCCGCACAGAAAGCGAGACCGGAGAAGCTTCGAATAGTAGAGAGAGCTCCTTTCTTCTTCATCTGACCCAAGTGCGCGGGAAAATGCTCTTTGTTGGTCTCTCAATAGGCGAAACAAGACAGAACTCCGCTCAATCTAGCAATGAGGCAAAAGAGGTATTTTGCCTAGTAGTCGCCTTTCCCTTGTCCGGATCGGAAATTGGAAAGAAGTCGTCTGGTATTGAAAGATCAAGTTTTAGACAGAATCGGCTTGGTAAACCACATTTTTGTATTGAAATGATCCATGAACAGAGGATCGACAGAAGCGAAGCTAGAATCACACCATCAGAAGTAGGTCCAAGCATTCCTCTTTGGGGTAGGTGGGCGGTAAAGGTATAACACTAAGATTTACTCGTTCGATAAAAAAGATCAAAGTTATGGCCATGCCTCTGAGATAGCAAAATAGCCCGGACATTCATTCATTTAGTGCAGTTACGATGTCATTGCCTAGATTTTCCTACTCATTTATGGTTTGATCACATAAGTCAATAGCTCGGGAACGAAGCGAGCAATCTTGTACTAAAAGATCTATTGTGTCATCAACTACTTTGGGGTCGGCAGAAGCCTTCTCATCATTGACCGATCGGGCACAATCCTCCTATCCGAAGCGGAACATTCCAGGTTTGATGTATCAACTGAAGTCTTTTGACTTGAGAATCAATGAAAGACGTTGTGACACACAATGGATCATAGGTTGCTCCTTTGAAGGTGAATTCCCAACATCAGATGACCGAGAAAGAATCCCCAGAGGGGGAGGCTAGTCCTGTATGCTATTATTCCAATGCTGACATGTCAAATAGACAATTTCTTACTGGTGACTATAGAAAGCTTTCATTGTGTGACCACATCTCTGTATGGGCAGAGGGCGGGCATAGAACAGAGCTTCAAGCAGGCATTACATCGATCCAATCCCTACTTATCTTGGTCTCCAAATCACATAGATAGGGACAGAGTTACAGCAAACAGAGATGAGGAGAAGGTGTCAAGTGTAACCATTGACTGAGCTAGACCAGGAACATCAATTAGAGCTCTTTTTTCCCTGTTATAAAAGTAAGCGAATCCCTTCTTTCTTTGGCTTCCTTCTTAAGCCAATAAGTCCTGTGCCCGGTAGATGCAATCAGTCTGTCCTTTACCTGTAAATTGAAGCCTTTCAATAGCTCGTCTCGCCCTGTCTTCTGTCGTACTCTCCTCTATCGAGAATTGGTCTCTCGCAACTGTCTTGTGGAAAACAAACGGATGCCGTTCTTCTGGTAGCCCTTGTTTGCTTCATCGGTAGCTTAAAGCCCTTCCATTAGTATTAGTTATTCAGTAGTTAAGGATTTGTGTAGCTTCGGTCGATAGGGTACTTCTTGCTTTCCTTCTGTTATGAGAGAGATCCGCTATTTCATGACTGAGTTCCTTAGCGTGGAGTACAGACAGCTAGAAGCTTTCCCAAATCAAGTAAAGGAATGGTTAAGTCAAACATTCCGGTCTTAAGCCAATCCGTCCTGCCTGGTAGGTGCTATCAGTATACGAATACCGTCCTTTCTACGGCGACCAGTAAGGGTGATGCGCTAAGGAATTGAATCAAGAAAGGAGGAATACGTTTCTCTTCGGACTTCTCACTCGAGCTAATCAATCTTTCGATTGGTCATCGATTCCTATCTCAAACTGTACTCTACTTCCGGTCAGGGCTGTGGGTGTGAGGAGAGGGTTAGGGTTGAGTGAGGTTGCAGAACCAAATGAGACCAATAACTAACGCAAGGCTAATCAGAGTGGTGTGGTGGCCCGTTACCTCCATCCAATATAAGCAAAGGGACTGAAGTCAAAAGAAGAAAATGCGATAACCGTTCCCGTAGCGAGCAAAAGAAGCTGTTTTTTTCCAAGCCCAAGTAGGGGCGAATGAACCATGTAGTTAGCTCGTGAAATGCTTATTTTCGATTCCCTCGACCATTGGAAAGGTCTAAGATTCCTCCATATCTATCGCCCCCATCTCTGGTCCCATTTATGGAAGCTAGCCAATCTTAATGAAAGCGTTAGTAGCTTAATTTTACATCTTTCTTTTTAGCTAGGATACACTCCTTTATACAAGACTTTAATAGTTCTTGTTAGTGATCCGGGAACACTTAACGTGGGAGAAGGAAAAGCTTTTCACTCTCTTTCTAGCTTGCTAGAAGAGATAGATACGGTACAGAGAGGAGAGTTCAGGTCAAATCCTGTCGATAAATAATTCCTGCTTATTGATCGTGGGGGAAGGGGGAATTGGAGAGAAAGGTGGAGCTTCACCAGGCCTTTAGTGCTTATTTTTAAGTCTTGTCTAAGCCCCCAGCCAATCGGGTAAGCGAACTGTCTTACGACAAGAAGTAGTCATGGGAAGGGTTATCCGTATAATTTATAATCGGTAGTAGCCCGGGTTCGGGCATTACAAAGGACTGCCAGTAAAGGGCCAAGCAGGGGCTTCATTTAGTATCCCAAAAAGCAGGGAAGAAGTTTATTCGTGAAAAGATGGGACGGGAGTTGACCGAATCAAATACGAAACAACATATTTGGAGATTATTAGCGCTTTGAAACTGAACTTCTACGCAGGGATCTGATTTGACCGGTCTAGAAAAGGTCAGTGCTGAACAAAGCTCCTAAGGTCCCCATTCGGGGATTTCCCCGTAAAAGCTAAGTCCTTACTTTACACAGAGTGAAGCTTCCGGCAATGCTTCAACAAGAGCCAAAGCTACCCGGGCCTGGGAAGAAGCAAAATCGAATAGAGGAAGAAGTGGCCGTGTAACTGGCTCGCTTGAGCTTTGGTACGCTAATAGTTTACTAATAGGATATAAAGATTATCTTACTGATATCCCAGGGGCGTAGCGGGTTCGAAAGGACCAGGCTCATACTGACTTCATTTTTCACATTGAACGCGGGTCTTACTAAAGCAAGCCAAACTAAAAAACGAAATCAGAAATGGATTCTTTTTATTTTAATAGCTTGACTGAAGCTATTGGAAGCAACTGGACTCTCTCCTTAGCGAGGTCCTAGAATAACTAGTTAGTTTGCGGTGCTACGAAAAGGTATCAAGCTGATTGGGGGGCTATAGAACGAGCATGTGTCCAAATATTTGGAAAAACTTCCTTTCTCGATCGTCATTTTCCTTTTTACCCCTCTCTTCTGGGGAGAGGGAGCTTACGACACGATTGGATTGAAAAGAAGTGGATTGGGAGAGCGTAAAACAACCACCATCGTAAAAGTAAGTATCCGCCCTTTAAGGCCTGGCCTTAAGAGAGGAAAAAAAGATTTTCCGACAACAGCTCTTTCTTTTGCTATTGTTGCAGCGGAAGTAGTTCAATCGGGACAAGAAAATCATCCAAGCCATCACTGCAAAGCCGAAAGATCCTACTTACCCTTCTTCTTTTCTTGCTTCTTTCATTCATCTCTATTGGGCTGGTATTCATAGAAGCCAGGTTGAATGCTACGGCGATTGGAAATGTCTTCACCCCGTTAAGGCTTTTTACTGCTTCCAAAGCTATCAATTACGACTCGAGGTCTGGTTCTGTGATTGATCTCAGTCCTTTATTATCCTGACTGCTATCCATATTCTCTTAGCCAATCAAGGAGAGTTGGTTCCTGCTGTTCACTCGAGTAGCTTGGATGCTATACCCATAGCCTCCTACGCTCCTCTTGATCGACTGGCTTTCTTGTCTTGTTCTCTTTCTTTCCCGCCTCCAGGCGGGGGTTCCCCTTCGGGGGGTTACACGTCCTGCTGCCCGATTCTTCTCTTTGATCCTTTCCTCGCTTCTCAAGGAGGGGACTTTCTCTCCGGATAGAAGTAAGCGAACTACTCCTTCCCTCTCCCCTTATCCACTTTAAATAAAACGAGTCACAACGGGTCGACATTCAAACCAAGCGACCCTAGGGTACAATCGGGGTTTAAAATAAATCCTCCTTCTCCTTATACGAGGATCCTTCGTCAAAGGAGACGCTAGAGTTCCTAGAAGAAAGACTTAGGGCCATTTGAAGGAACCAATACCGATGGGGCGGTGGACGCCCTGGAATTATGGTAGGTCCCTAACGTAACCATCCCTCAACAATTGTTGGTTCCTTACTTTGACAAGTATGATGGAACCACGTGCCCTAGAAGCCACCTTATCATATACTGCCGATACCTTTTTCTTAGCGTCTGTCATTTTCCTTCTTCTTCTTATGTTTCTCTTTCTTACCTTTCTTTTTTTTGGTATGGTGCTTGTACAGAGTAGGTTGGGGCTCCTCTAATACCGTGGGGGAATCATTAAGAGGGGGCATCACTAATTCCATACTTAGGAATAATTACAAAGGTGATGGCTTCTTTAGTTAGAACTTGTTTTTTTTCATTTCCATCATTTCTGAAAATCGAAGAACCTAATGGATCGAACTCATCCCTGGCTGCTAATAATGAAACAAAGACCTATTATGGATGCCTCTCTTGCTGAACAGAAGGCTAGATGAGATGGGTTCTTTGTTCTGTTATAAACTCATCTACTGCTCATTCGGTTTTCGAATGATTGAATGGTATTCAACAGCTCTTGGCCGAGCTCGCACTGTCGATCGTCTTATTTTATTTATTATTTATTATAAGAGTTTGATCGTCGATCGTATCTGATTATAATGGAGCTTGACGTGGAAGGGGGGTCTGTGAGGACCATAGTAGCAGAGTCTCCACACAACCGGAGAGACCACCTATTTATATTTACAGCGTGAAAAGGTGACAGCGGAAGGGAAGAAAAGAAGTAGCAGAATCTGTCGGCTTGCCACACAATTGATCCAGAGGAGAGTATGCAGACAGACTTATTTCTGAGATGGAACTCATCCCTCGACGCGGCATTATTTGAAAGCACACAACATCGCCCAGAAGCTTATAGCCCCTTAGGTCCAATTCGATGTGTTAAGTATAGTGCCGTGGTTTTTCCAACGAGGGAGCGGTATCCCAGCGGCTTAACGAATTTGACACCGAATTAAGTTAGGCTAATGAAGAACCAGTTAGCTAAGTGTCTGCAGTCCGAGCTTGCTAGGCTCTCTTTACTTTACAAGTCAGAACGTCTACCGGAACGGTTATTATGAAACGAGATTTCTTGCTACCTATCGCCTATCATCATGAGAAGCGTCTTCTTATCGTCATGAATTGGATCATGTCTGCTGTGAACAATGGGACTGAAAGCTGACAGCAAGCATTCCTTTAGAAAGGCTAGGCACCAGAGTCATAGCTTATGCGAGTCTTACCTTACCACCTGGGAAATGCACAGAATAGGTTTTCAGGAATTGAATCCGAAGCAAAGAATGCAAGCTTTGAGGGGTCCGAGTTCGTCACTCCTTGATAACTTTCTTTTTTGACTTCTTAGCTGCTCGAAGTCGCCATGTAGGCAGCGTAGGGACTGATTTTGCGGCACTCTCGTTTGCATTCTATAGTATAGCTCCTTTATGTCCCGATAACCCACGGAATCGACTTGATTGGGCTATTTGAATCTATATGTGTGCGGCCAAGCAAGCTAGCCAATGCGAAGCGTTCTGTGATTATCTACAATATTATTAGATAGAAATGCTCTTTTCTTCAATAGCGCACCAAATGCGCGCAAAGGCGGAGGGTAGGGTGAAAGAGAAGTCAAGGTCTCAGCATCAGCTAGAATAGATGGTGACGGATATCCAATGGATATTTACCACCAGATGACTTGCAGCAAGGGACATATCCCTCCCGATTATAACAGTGGGCCTCGCCCGTCTACTACTCGACCTTCAGTAACTACAGTTAGCAGGGACTGGGGATCCATCCAATCAAAATCCAATAGCTTACTGACTTGCTTGGGTCATCTAAGAGGTAAGGCTCCCCCGATCGACCCTAACTCTCATTCTAAAGAATTCTGGAGCTAAAGGAGTTCCCTAGCCCTTCAAGTTTACATGCTGATCCCTCTATGATGGCATTCTTCTTCCTTTCTTCCTCTCCGACTTGACGATATTATTCTTTCAGAAGCTAGTGATTAGCTGAGGCTGACAGTATCGTATCTCGGCAAAGGGCTGACTCCACTACTTAAGATTGTCGAATCGAATCTACCTTCTATGACCTAGCTTCTGGTATTTGAACCAGTTATGTCGATTGCTGAACCTGACTTGACTTTGACGCGTTGGCTTTGGCTCTGGCTTGTCCCTATATCTTAATTAATCGGAAGAGTCAGTGGCTATCCTGCGCTCAAGAGGAAGAACTCAACTCTTTGCAAAGCAAGGGGCATCGCTCTAATCACTTATGTAATAACCTTCCTTTTGAATGCCGCCGGTTGTAACCTTTATAGCGATAGCGAGTCAAAAAAATATCTTTCGATCAGAAAAGAAAGAGCTTTCCCCTTTTCTCTACTACTCCCGTCAAACAATAGACCTAAGACCCCTTTGCTGCAGGGAAAAGGTAAGGAAGAACCAAAGTAGTTAACCGAGTCGTGGGCGGCAATGCTTGGGCAAGAGAGTCAATCCGTGTTTAGTAGAGTGCCTTCTGATCCTGCGATTGAGGATAAAGAAAAGAGTCCGAGTTCTACTAATACTAATAAGAATAACCACCTTGCTTTCTGGGGCTTCCATTACTTGCTTCAATTGCATTGATTTATCCTTTCTGGCCTCAGACTTGTGCCTAATCTTCTAAAGATCAACCGCGAGTCAAAGAACTCCTCTTTCGTAGTACACTTCTTTTATTGAATTGACTGTAAAAGGTGTGATGGTCTCGCCAATGAATTTCCTCGTTAACAGCAGGATCTTTTCCACTTCTTGCTGAATACCTTTTCTTGCTTCCTCCAATAGGCAATAGGCCATCCTCTCCTAAGGAAGTAGTTCAATGAAGGCATCGAGTGATTTCACCCCGGCTCATCCATCGCTCGGGATGGAGGTTGCTTTTTCTTGGCTGTAAGCTGCTTTCTTAGTTGTAGAAATCCATCACTAGTCTTTCACAACGAATAGACACCAACCATCATATGTGAATACGGTACGTACTGCTTGCCCTCTTCTCTTGCTTTCCATTTTTCGTAATGTGCATTTAAGGACTTTTTCCCTTGTATAGACTCTTTCATAGAGAGAGATGAGTGAGAGAGCCGACCGGACCTCTAATAAGCCAAATTTTCCTTCACTGCAACAAAGGCTTACCCCACAGATTCGCCATCAGCATATCCATAAGTACTTTAAAAGTCTGCAATCGGTAACTTAATTAAGTCTGAAAGATGGCATTCCTTTCATAAGAACTCCCTTCTGATATTATACGGAGGCATTAGTTAACCCGGTGTATTCGTAGCGAGAAGGCCACTAAGGTCCACCCCTGATTCTGTTTCTGTTACGAAAAAGATGTCCTCATCCTCGGCCAGAGGTACGATCCATAGCACTATAAAAGTGAAAGACTATCGGTGTAAAGACTCTCAGCTAGTCGGGAAAACCCCTCTATCTTTTCAAGTCCCATTCCATTGGTCGGCTCTCTCAACAAGGGGTTCGGAATTCTTTCTTTCTCTTCCGGCCGTCCAACTGCTCAGATAGCAAAATCGTAAGGTTCACAGTCTGAATCTCTTACCTTATTCTCTCTTGGTAAGAGAAAAAAGTCCTATCCTTCAGGGCAGTCCTCGCGGAAGTTGGTGCTTAGCTTAGCCGTCCAATCGTGAAGTGAAGTTCTCATAAGCGGATTTAGGGCTGGCTTCTTCCTGAGCTCTAGTTCAGTTCCTCGGATTGAGATAGAGAGCCTACCGTACCGACCCCTTCCATTACTCAATAGGACTAGCTATAGAAAAAGTTAATATAGATAAAGTCAGGTGTGAATGATTGGCTTGTCTTGTCTAAGGCTGACCGTACCTAGTGCTTTGCTTAGTTAGTCGTTTACCTTTGCTTTGGAAAGCGAGAAAGATGATGTTGGAAAGCGGTTAGGAAGCTGCTCCTTATAAATCCAAACCAGGGGCACTGACTTTCATTCCCGAAGGCTAGGCAGCAAGTGCAGAAAGGACTTCAGGGGAGGACTCATTTATGTGAGAAACTCTCTTATGAAAGATATTTTACGGATTCGATTACAGCATATGACAGATGCTTTAGTTTACCTTATATCTGGTTATTCTAAGAGGTAAGTAAGCTTCCTCTTTCTTTCGCTTGAGCGAGGAACGGGCTCAGCCCTAGTTCTTAAGACAAAGTATCATATGAAAGACAAAACTCAACATGAGACTCGAAAGACAAAACTCGGCTAGAAAAGGATCAAACCCGTCCTCCGGAAAAAGACAGCCTGAGATTGTGTAGAAAGGGGCTCAAAAGCTGAGGAAACGAAACGTGGGGTGACTCGTCGCCGTCCCCCTTACGCCCTATTATCTCTTAAATAAAGGTCGAACAAAAATGAAGGCTTACTCTGCAGCAGCGGCCCCCGCGCTCCCCGAGGGCTATGAGCAAGGCAATTGTAGGCATATGGGTAAGCATAACGGGCATATCGCATAGTTGGAGCAGTCGTTCGAAGAAAATTCGTTCATCAAAATTTTTGATATATATATTCATCACTACCGGGGATAGGGGACTGTCCTTAAGAATCCCTTTACCCAGGGACCTCTAGTTATTCCCGTCTCAATCATCAATAGAAGCCGAGTGAAAGCATCCATCCTTGCCAGTTTCTCACCCGCCCATCCAGGGACTCGGCAGAAAAGAAGGTTGCTGCCCATGCCGAAAGAACTCCCGGTGCATCGAACAGAAAAGACCCTGTTCTTGCTTCGCCCAACTATAGTTTAGAAACTGGAATAGAGTGTTTAGCATCCTTTTCCTCTAGTATTGACGCTGTCCATGCGAAATAACATAGGGTTGCTCGGGGATAGGACTACCGCTTTCACCGCTCGGTCGTCTAGTTCTAGAGCTCTAGTCTTAAGTTCCTATCAAGGAGTTGACTGCAAGATAAGCTGTTGGGTTTGGTCGAGGGACCGACCTTGTATTGGTTTGAAGCTTTTCCAGGACAGTCAGTTGTTAATACGTGGAAAAAAGAGTGCTCCAAAAGCTAGATCCTTTACGGGCCCTTAGAGATAGGGGAACCATTTCACTCCATTGAATGAACACATACATTCGTGTGGATGAGCCTCACGACCTAGATGCTCTATCCATTTGCTGTTTTTTTCCATATGAGGACATTTTTGGTGACTAAAAGAATGAGGGACTGATCCAGGTCCATAAGTATTAGGTCCACCAG